GTGTGGGTTTAGGGTGTTGATGAAAGCTAGTTCAATATTGACTTTCAATTAAAAGCAAGCATATATATTTTTAATAATGTAATACTATGTGCACGCAAGAATATTTTAGGGCATAACTAGGGTTGTTTTAAAAATAGTTTGTTCTTGTCCTCAATATTGACTTTCAATTAAAAGCAAGCATATATATTTTTAATAATGTAATACTATGTGCACGCAAGAATATTTTAGGGCATAACTAGGGTTGTTTTAAAAATAGTTTGTTCTTGTCCTCAATATTGACTTTCAATTAAAAGCAAGCATATATATTTTTAATAATGTAATACTATGTGCACGCAAGAATATTTTAGGGCATAACTAGGGTTGTTTTAAAAATAGTTTGTTCTTGTCCTCAATAAAAAACATTTGTACTATGAGGTAATTTTGGGGGGGTAGGGGGGGAAAAACATTTAAAAAGAATTTTTTTTTCATATTTGCGTTTGTTTGGTTTTTGCAGGCTTATGTCCTTGATATCAGTTATGTTATTATTCTATGAATGACTTTCCAACACGCAGACACTTTACTTATGCAAACCAAATGTTCCACCTTGATAGAACTGTTTACTTTGCACTCTGAAAAGTCAGATGAAAGGAAAAAAAAAAAAAAAGAACCAGCTGCCCCTGTGGAGTGAACGCCCGGCATGGTGGGTGTCCCATTTATGTACTCCACCATTAACTTATGCAAGCGTCAATGAAAGTGGGAGGAATAATATCAATACATGGCCCTGAAATAGGAACCAAATGCCAGGAATAGTTCACTATGTGAAACCCCCACAATATTTGTCCCTGACCATCAATAACCGTTGGTTTTAAGTTATCAACTGTAGCGATGTTCTTATTGGGTAAATTTGGTAGTATTTCAGAGATGTGGATTACTTGGTATATCATTACTAATGAGAGTTTGTTTAAAACTTAAATTTCGGATTCTCTAAAGGTTATTATGCTGGGAAATAGTAGTGATGGGTATGTCCACCAAATTTGAATGTATAAGCTTGAATGGTGTCGTGCCTTAAATGGTGTAAATACATAGTGGAAGTCTTAAAAGACTTCCTTATGTACAAGAGAGTTATTGCAAAACATGTGTCTAGGCTTTTTATACACGTTTTGGGGCTGTGTCAGAGAGTAGTTAAATTAGAACGGTGGTCCTGGGAACCATTGGCGGGGGTTTGATTCCCTCCTCTTTGAGCGTCAGGCGGGAGTTTAACCCGCGCGATCGGATTACAACACCGATGCTCTAACATCTAAGCTACTAGGCGCTAGATAAACTTGTTTTCTAGTAAGCTGGCAATAGGTATTATAACTAGGAACAAGGAAAAATATAATAATGAAGCAACTTGACCAATTTCAATGAATGGGTTTTCTACAGGCATGCCTCCGATTCATGTTAAAATTAAAACGTTAGCGATAAGTGTCCAGAATAACAGTTGGGTGAGTGGGCGGAATGTTAGTCCTCGCTGCTTAGATGTATGTAGGGCGGGGACAAGTATCAAAATGAGAATTGATGCAAGAAGGGCAAGTACGCCTCCGAGTTTGTTGGGAATGGATCGTAAAATTGCATATGCAAACAAGAAATATCACTCTGGCTTGATGTGGGGAGGGGTTACTAGGGGATTGGCGGGGATGAAGTTGTCGGGATCTCCTAGGAGATTTGGTGAAAATAGGGCTAGGGCTGTGAGAAAGAAAAGAAGGGTTATGAAGCCAACAAGGTCTTTATATGAAAAGTATGGGTGGAAGGAGATTTTGTCCATGTTTGAACGAAGCCCTAGGGGATTGTTAGAGCCAGTTTCATGCAGGAAGAGCAGGTGGACAACAGACATAGCTGCAATGATGAAGGGTAGGAGGAAGTGGAAGGCGAAGAATCGGGTGAGAGTGGCGTTATCTACTGAGAAGCCACCTCAAATTCATTGAACTAGTGTGCTACCTACGTATGGCACGGCAGATAAAAGATTGGTGATTACGGTAGCGCCTCAGAATGATATTTGTCCTCAGGGCAGGACATAGCCTACAAAGGCAGTGGCCATAACTAGGAGGAGGAGAACCACTCCGACGTTTCAGGTTTCTTTATATAGGTAGGAGCCGTAGTATAGTCCTCGGCCGATGTGCATATAGATGCAGATAAAAAAGAAAGAAGCGCCATTGGCATGTATATTGCGAATAAGCCAGCCATAATTTACATCTCGGCAGATATGTGCTACAGAAGAAAAGGCTGTGGAGATGTCAGATGTGTAGTGTATTGCTAGGAAGAGTCCTGTAACGATCTGTGCAATTAAGCAGAGGCCTAGTAAAGACCCAAAATTTCATCAAGCTGAGATGTTAGAGGGGGAGGGGAGGTCAACTAATGCGTCGTTGGTAATTTTTAGTAAAGGGTGCGTCTTGCGGAGATTTGTCATTAAAGCTCTTGTGGTTGAATAACAACGGTGGTTTTTCAAGCCATTAGTCCTGGTTAGACCCCTGGTGAGAGTTATGTCTTATTTCATGTTTTTGCTTTTTATTGGTTTAGTGGGGGGCTTAGTGGTTGTTGCATCCAACCCTTCTCCATATTTTGCGGCATTTGGCTTGGTGATGGTTGCAGGTGTTGGTTGCGGAATGTTAATGAGTGCAGGAGCGGGGTTTTTATCATTAGTTCTTTTTCTGGTATATTTAGGAGGAATGCTAGTAGTATTTGCGTATTCCGCCGCTCTTGCGGCGGAGCCGTACCCCCTGGGGGTTGGGAGTCGCCCTGTAGCATTTTCTGCATTAGTATACGTATGTGCGGTTGTGCTTGTCGCTAGTCTTTTTTGAGGGGGGTGGTATGGGGGTGCCTGATTGTGTTTAGAAGAGTTGGGGGAGTTTAGTGTAGATCGGGGGGATGTGTCCGGGCTCTCTTTAGTGTACTCAGTGGGGGGAGGAATGTTAATTATTGGGGCTTGAGTTCTTCTTTTGGCCTTGTTTGTGGTTCTGGAGTTGACCCGGGGCCTGAGTCGTGGGGCCCTCCGTGTGGCCTAAAGATTAGAGTGGTTAGAGCGAAAGTCAAGGTAATTAAGAAGAAGGTTAAGTATGTTTTGGCTATACCTTGCTGAAGGTTGCTGGTTGTGGAGATTAGAGGGGTATTGAGAGTAGTGATGGCTTTTGGTCCTGTCTTTTCTAGTCAAGTTTGGTCTATAATATTTGTGGAGATTTCCTGGCCAAGTAGGAGGGCTATTTTGGGGGTGAGACGATGAAAGATTATTGGGAAAAAGCCTGTTATGTTTGAGAAATGGTGGGTTGTCAGTTTAGGTGTGATGTTGAGCTGTTTGGTTGTCAGGTGGGCAAGTTCTAAGGCTAAAGCAAGGCCTAGGACTGTGACAATAATAGCTGCCAGTTTCATTAATACGGGCATGGTTATTACTGGCACTTTTGTGGGGGTTAGATTTATTGTTAGTAATAAACCGGCTACGATGCTTCCTCAGGCCAGGCGTTTAATTGGGTTAATTACAGCAGGGTTGTTCTCGTTGATGGGGGAGAGGGGGTTAAATCGAGGATGTCCTATTGAGACGAAAAATACTAGACGGAGGCTGTAGACAGCTGTGAAGGCGGTAGCTAGAAGAGTTAATAGAAGGGCCCAGGCGTTAAGGTATGATGAATTGAGGGCTTCAATGATGGCATCTTTAGAGAAGAAGCCAGCCAAAAACGGGGTTCCAGTAAGGGCCAGGCTGCCAATGGTGAGGCAAGAAGAAGTTACTGGGGTGAGGTTGTGTATTCCGCCTATTTTTCGAATATCCTGTTCATCATTGAGGCTATGGATGATTGAGCCTGAACAGAGGAAAAGCATTGCTTTAAAGAATGCGTGGGTACAAATATGTAGGAAGGCAAGTTGTGGTTGGTTTAAACCGATAGATACTATCATAAGACCTAGTTGGCTAGATGTTGAAAAAGCGACGATTTTTTTGATATCATTTTGGGTTAGAGCACAGACTGCTGCAAATAGACTAGTAAGGGCCCCGAGACAAAGAGTGATGGACAAAGCTAGTTGGCTGTTCTCTAAAATGGGGCTGAACCGAACCATGAGGACAATGCCCGCTACAACTATTGTGCTTGAGTGGAGTAGGGCGGAGACAGGTGTTGGGCCTTCCATGGCAGCGGGCAGTCATGGGTGAAGGCCAAATTGGGCAGATTTACCAGTTGCTGCCAGGATGAGGCCTAATAGAGGAAGGGTTAGATCCATGTTTTTTGCGGTGGAAAAAATTTGGGGTAAGTCCCAGGTGTAGAGGTTGGTTGCAAACCATAGTATTGCCAGAATTAGGCCTACATCTCCCACTCGGTTGTATACAATTGCTTGAAGGGCGGCAGTGTTGGCGTCAGCTCGGCCGTACCATCAGCCGATAAGAAGGAAAGATATAATTCCCACCCCTTCTCAGCCTACGAAGAGAGGGAGTATGCTGTCTGCAGTAACTAGGATGAGCATAGCAATGAGGAAAATAAGGAGGTATTTGAAAAAGCGGTTGATATGCTGGTCCGATGCCATATATCAGGAAGCAAACTCTAGAATAGATCAAGTTACATAGAGTGCAACTGGAATAAAAGTGATTGAGTAACTGTCAAATTTTAAAGAGAGGCTGATGTCTAGGGTAAAAATTTTAACTCAATCACAAAGGCTGACGGTCCCTTGTGCCCCTTCGTTAAGATACAACGAGAGGGGTAGGAGGCTTACAAAAAATGCTAGTTTTACTGCATTTTTTGCATGAAGAGTGGGCCAGTTGTTGTCTTTTGGGGAGGGGGCAAGGGTTGTAAGAACTGGGTAAAGTAGCAGTGTAAAGATGACTAGAAGGGAGGAGGCTATAATGGTGGGAGAGGAGATCATAGCTGCTACTTGGATTTGCACCAAGAATTTTTGGCTCCTAAGGCCAATGGATTGCTGTTATCCTTTAGAAGCAGACGAGTGGGCCCCGGAGTTTAACCGGAGTGTGGGAAAGTTAGCAGGTTTCCTTGCTATCGAGCCCCTCTCGGTGGGCGAGGGGGTTTTAACCCCTGTCTATAGAATCACAATCTAGCGTTTTTTTTAAACTACGTCTACAAAAAACCCAGCCGCAGATTAATTCTGGCTTGAGGACTAATAGTATTAGGGGGCCTAGATGTAGTATTATAAGCAGGTGTTCACGTGTGGTGACAGGTTCTAGGGCTATTAGGTGGCTTGGGGTTTGACCGCGTTGTGATATAAGGAACATATAGAGGGAGTATGCTGCTGTAATTACTGTTCCAGCTCCCGTTAAAATTAGAGTGAAGGGCGATCATTCGTATAAGGCGATAATGGCCATGATTTCTCCTAAAAAATTAGGGAATGGGGGAAGGCCTAAGTTTGCTAGGGTAGCAATTAACCATCAAGCGGTTAAAAGTGGCATGGCGGATTGTAGCCCTCGTGCTAGAAGTATCGTTCGGTTGTGTGTTCGTTCATATTGAATGTTAGCGAGGCAGAATAGGGCAGAGGAGGTTAGGCCGTGGGCAATTATTAGTGCTGTTGCTCCTGCTAAGCCTCAGGTGGTTTGAGAAAAAATGCCTCCTACCACTAAGCCCATGTGGCTTACGGAGGAGTAGGCAATAAGTGATTTTAAGTCTGTTTGCCGAAGACAGGCGGCGCTTGTTATAACAATTCCCCATACAGAGAGAATAATGAAGGGGTAGCTTAAGTTTTGGGTTAGGGGTTCAAGAATGGTGATGACGCGGATTAGTCCATAGCCTCCTAGTTTTAGTAGGACGGCTGCAAGAATTATGGAACCAGCTACGGGGGCTTCTACGTGGGCTTTGGGAAGCCACAAGTGGGTGCCGTACATTGGCATCTTCACTAGGAAAGCCAATAAAAATCCGGCTCATCAGAGTTTATCGCTTCATGCTGACATGTGGAGAGGGGGTGAGCAGTTCAGAGTTAGGAGAGAAAGGGAGCCGATGGTATTTTGTAGTAGCAGAAGCGATACTAGCAAGGGGAGGGATGTAATTAGGGTGTAAAGTAAAAAGTATGAGCCGGCATTTAAACGTTCTTTTTGAGAGCCTCATCGTGTAATAAGTATGAGGGTGGGAATAAGAGTGGCCTCGAATATCACATAAAATATAATGAACTCAGTTGCGCCAAAGGCAAGAGTTAACAAAAATTGTAGTAGAACTAATAAGGTGAGGAAAATTCGTTGGCGATTTACTGGCTCAGAAGTCATGTGGTTTTGACTTGCTAGAACTATCAGAGGAAGAAGTCAGCAGGTAAGAATAATTAAAGGTGCGGAAATAGTGTCTACTGCCAAGTAGGGGTTTAGAATCGTTCAACTTGAGCTACCTGTTGCTCCTATAAGGGAAAGAGCGAGACTTGAGATGATCAAGCTGTAAGCTAGGGTTGTTGCCCAAAGTTGCGCTGGTGTCGTTAGTCAGATGGTGGGGATTAATGCGAGGGTGGGTATTAGAATCTTTAGCATTGTAAAAGACTTAAGTTTTGTAAGCGGTCGGTTCCGTGTGTTCGGGCTATGGCAACTAGTAGTGCTAAGCCCACGCTTGCTTCACAAGCTGAGAAGGTCAGTAGGAGAATTGGAGCGGCTGAAAAGTTTGTGGCGGAGAGTTGTATTGCTCAGAGGGAGAGTGCAAGAAATAAAGAGAGTATCATGCCCTCTAGACAGAGGAGTGCTGAAAGTAGGTGAGTTCGATGAAGTGCAAGACCTGTGAGGCCCAGTATAAAACTGGAGGAAATAATGAACTGGGTTTGAGACATTAGGTTAATTGTGGATTTTAACCACAAGCTTTTGAGCCGAAATCAAATGTTTTAATTGAACTAATTACCTATTCGGCTCATTCTAGGCCGCCTTGTAATCATTCGTATAGTAATCCGAGGGTAAGAAGTATTAGGACCAAGGTTGCTCATGTGAATGTTAGAGTGGGGGAAGCCAGTTGATTTCCTCATGGGAGGGGGAGTAAGAGTGCAATTTCTAGGTCGAAGAGGAGGAAGAGAATGGCGATTAAAAAAAATCGTAGGGAAAAAGGGAGGCGAGCAGATCCGAGGGGGTCAAAACCACATTCATAAGGGGAGAGTTTCTCATGGTCGGGTGTTATTTGCGGAAGGAAGAAAGACACTAAGGCAAGGATGGTTGATAGGGCGGTTGCTAATGCGATAATAGCTAGTAGTAGGTTCATTATCTTTCCTTGGGCTTTAACCAAGATCAAATGATTGGAAGTCATTAATACTTTATTTGTACTAGAAAGATTAGGAACCTCATCAATAGATTGAGATGTATAGGAACAGTCAGACGACATCTACAAAGTGTCAGTATCATGCAGCTGCTTCAAATCCGAAGTGGTGTTCTGATGTGAAATGGTGCTGAGTTTGGCGTAAAAGGCAAACGGCTAAAAAGGTAGATCCGATGATTACATGGAGTCCGTGGAATCCTGTCGCTACAAAGAATGTAGCGCCGTAAACCCCGTCTGCAATTGTAAAGGGGGCTTCGTAGTACTCAAGTGCTTGAAGGAAGGTGAAGTAAAAGCCTAGGAGAATGGTAAGAAACAATGATTGAATTGCTTGTTTGCGTTCGCCTGCTATGATGCTGTGATGTGATCAGGTTACTGTTACTCCGGAGGCAAGTAGGACGGCAGTATTTAAGAGGGGTACTTCGAAGGGGTCTAATGTGGTAATGCCAGTAGGGGGTCAGCATCCTCCTAGTTCAGGGGTTGGGGCCAAGCTTGAGTGATAAAACGCTCAAAAAAAGCCTAAGAAGAAAAATACTTCGGAGGTAATAAAAAGAAGCATTCCATATCGCAAGCCCTTTTGTACTGGTGGGGTGTGGTGGCCTTGGAATGTGCTTTCTCGAATAATGTCTCGTCATCATTGGTATATGGTTAGTAGTAGCAGAATAAGTCCAATCCCTATTAAAACTGTACTATTGAAGTGAAATCAGATGGCGAGGCCAGAGGTTATTAATAAAGCCGCTACCGCCCCTGTGAGGGGTCATGGGCTAGGGTCAACTATGTGGTATGCATGTGCTTGATGGGCCATTAGACGTTTTCTTGTAGGTATAAGCTTAGAAGAAGTACAAATACATAAGCCTGAATTATTGCCACAGCCACTTCTAGTAAAGTAAGCAGTAGCAAGAGTGTGCCTGTTAAAACGGCCACTGTGGGTATGAGAGGTAGTAACACGAAAGCGGCGGTGGCAATCAGTTGAATTAACAGATGCCCTGCTGTAAGGTTGGCGGTTAATCGAACGCCCAGGGCAAGTGGGCGGATAAAAAGACTGATTGTTTCGATGATAATGAGAACAGGGATCAGGGGAACGGGGGTTCCTTCAGGAAGGAGGTGGCCTAGTGCAATTGTTGGTTGATTCCGCATGCCAATAATTACTGTTGCTAGTCAGAGTGGCACAGCTAGTCCTATATTTAAGGACAGTTGGGTTGTGGGGGTAAATGTGTAGGGGAGAAGTCCAAGTATATTAAGGGTGATAAGAAATAATATTAAGGAGGTGAAGAGCAGTGCTCACTTGTGTGCCCCTAGGTTTAGGGGGGCTATTAGTTGTTGTGTAAAGCGTCCAATGAACCAGCTTTGAGCGGTGATTAGCCGGTTGTTTAGTCATCGAGTGTGGGGCGTGGGGAGAAGAATCCAAGGGAGGGTGAGAGCAAGGGCAATTAATGGAATTCCCAGGTATACAGGGCTTATAAATTGATCAAAAAAATTTAGTACCATGGTCAAGATCAGGGCTCTGTTTTAGTTTTCTTTGTGGATTGAGGGGTAGGTTCATTGGGCATAGTGTGGGCTAAAACTTTTGGGGGAAGAATTGTTAGGAAAACTAGTCAAGTAAATAGTAAAATAGCAAGTCAAGGTGCGGGAGCAAGTTGTGGCATGTCACTAGGGGTGGTCGGGAAGCACCATTCTTTAGCTTAAAAGGCTAACGCTGTGGCCCTGCTTAGCTTCTTAGTGAGGCATCTTCTAGTATAAGAGAGGATCAGTCTTCAAAGTGTTCTAGGGGGACTGCTTCTACAACGATGGGTATAAAACTGTGGTTGGCTCCGCAAATTTCAGAGCATTGACCATAGTAGACCCCTGGCCGGGAGGTGATGAAAGCTGTTTGATTTAAGCGGCCTGGAACTGCATCTATTTTAACTCCTAGGGCCGGGACTGTCCAAGAATGAAGAACGTCTTCAGCGGAGACTAGGACTCGAACAGGGGTTTCTACTGGGACAACCATCCGATGGTCTACTTCTAGCAGTCGAAATTGTCCGGGCATGAGATCTTGTGTGGGGATTATGTACGAGTCAAATCCGAGGTCTTCATAATCAGTATATTCGTAGCTTCAATATCATTGATGACCTACGGCCTTGATGGTGATGTGGGGATTGTTAATTTCATCTATTAAGTAAAGAATTCGGAGAGAGGGGAGGGCAACTAAAATAAGGATAATTCCAGGGATAATGGTTCAGATAATTTCAATTTCCTGTGAGTCAAGGATGTATTTGTTTGTTAGTTTAGTAGATACTGTAGCTACGATAATGTAAAGGACCAGGGTGCTAATGAGAAAAAGTACTATTAGGGCGTGGTCGTGGAAGTGAATAAGTTCTTCTATAACGGGGGAAGCGGCATCTTGGAATCCTAGTTGTGCGTGATGGGCCATTGTTTAAGATACGCGGGGGTTTAACCCACGACTCTGCCTTGACAAGGCAGTGTAATTGTATTTTTACTAGTATCTCAATTAAGAAAGTGGCAGAGTGGCTTTGCGACTGGCTTGAAACCAGTCTACGGGGGTTCAATTCCTCCCTTTCTCGAGCATATGTTGATTGAACTTGAACAAATGCGGGTTCTTCGAATGTGTGGTAGGGAGGAGGGCACCCGTGGAGTCATTCTACGTTGGTTGTGGTTAGGTCAACTGAGAGAACTTCACGTTTAGCGGCGAAGGCTTCTCAAATAATAAATAAGAACATAATTACAGCTACTAAAGAAATTAAAGATCCTGCTGAGGAAACAGTGTTTCAGAGTGTGTAGGCATCAGGGTAGTCTGAATAACGACGTGGCATGCCAGCGAGGCCGAGGAAGTGTTGAGGGAAGAAAGTTAGGTTTACTCCTACGAACATAAGTCCGAAGTGTATTTTAGTTCATGTTTCATGAAGTGTGTAGCCTGTGAACAGCGGGAATCAGTGGACAAAGCCTGCAACAATAGCAAATACGGCTCCCATGGAAAGGACATAGTGGAAGTGGGCTACTACGTAGTATGTGTCGTGTAACACGATGTCCAATGATGAATTGGCCAAGACAATCCCGGTTAGTCCTCCAACAGTAAATAAGAAAATAAAGCCGAGAGCCCATAAAAGAGGGGTTTCTCATTTGATGTAGCCTCCGTGCAGAGTAGCCAGTCAGCTAAACACTTTTACCCCGGTTGGAATGGCAATAATCATTGTGGCAGATGTAAAATATGCTCGAGTGTCAACGTCCATACCTACCGTGAATATGTGGTGGGCTCAGACGATAAACCCTAATAAGCCAATGGCCATTATTGCTCACACCATGCCTATGTAGCCGAAGGGTTCTTTTTTACCAGAGTAATAAGCAACGATGTGGGAGATTATTCCGAAACCAGGAAGAATTAGAATGTACACTTCTGGATGTCCAAAAAATCAAAATAGGTGTTGGTAAAGGATTGGGTCTCCTCCTCCGGCAGGATCAAAAAAAGTAGTATTAAGATTTCGGTCTGTGAGAAGTATTGTGATTCCAGCAGCGAGGACAGGCAGGGCAAGAAGGAGGAGCACAGCGGTAATTAGTACGGCTCACACAAACAGTGGTGTTTGGTATTGTGAAGTGGCAGGGGGTTTTATGTTAATGATCGTGGTAATGAAATTGATAGCTCCAAGAATTGATGAAACTCCTGCAAGATGAAGCGAGAAAATAGTTAAATCTACTGAGGCCCCGGCGTGCGCTAGGTTTCCAGCAAGAGGGGGATATACTGTTCACCCGGTCCCTGCACCTGCTTCAACCCCCGAGGAGGCAAGAAGTAAGAGGAAGGAGGGAGGGAGAAGTCAAAAACTTATGTTATTCATTCGGGGGAATGCTATGTCGGGGGCACCAATCATGAGGGGAACCAGTCAGTTTCCAAAGCCACCAATCATAATTGGTATTACTATAAAAAAGATTATTACGAAGGCATGGGCTGTAACGATAACATTGTAAATTTGGTCGTCCCCTAAGAGTGCTCCGGGCTGGCTTAGTTCAGCTCGAATAAGCAGGCTTAAGGCAGTACCGACCATTCCAGCTCAAGCACCAAATACTAAGTAAAGGGTGCCAATATCTTTATGGTTGGTTGAAAAGAATCAGCGTGTAATTGCCACAGGTAAGATGGCTGAGTAAGTGGTGGATTGTAGCTCCATAGACAGAGGTGTGAGCCCTCTTCTTATCAAGTCTTGAGGTGTTACCACGTAGGATTGCAAATCCTAAGAAGTAGGAGAGATCCTACCGGGACTTTCCCTTTTCCCAAATAGGGAAAGTCTAGATAGATGCTCGCTGGTTTGGGCGCTTAGCTGTTAACTAAGAGTTTGTAGGATCGAGGCCTGCCTATCTAGTAAGGCTTTAGCTTAATTAAAGTGTCTGTTTTGCAGGCAGTAGATGTGGGGTAGTGTCCCGCAAGTCTTACAGGGGCTGAGAGGTTTTCACTCTCGTCTAGAGCTTTGAAGGCTCCTGGTTTAGTGTCTATCCTAAGCCCCTTAAACGAGGGCAAAAGCTGTGAGGGCGGGGGAGATGGGGAGGAGGGCAATAGCTAGGGCTGTTAAAATGGCTAGGGGGAATTTCATTTGGGATGAGGTAAATCGTCAGGGGAGGGTGCCAGTGGTGTTGTTAGGGCTGATAGTTAAGGCCATGGCGTACGTCAGCCGAAGGTAGAAGTATAGGCTGAGTAAGGCTGCAATGGCAAGTGTTGTTGCAAGGAGACTTAGGTCTTGTTTGGTCAGTTCGTGGAGGATAAGCCATTTGGGTAGGAAGCCAGTTAAAGGAGGGAGGCCCCCTAGTGATAGAAGAACTAGTGGTGTAAAAGCAGTGAGGGCAGGGGTCTTCGTTCATGAAGAAGCCAAGCTGTTGATGTTCTTTGAATCATTTAGTTTTAATACTAGAAAGATTGCAGCGGTTATGATAATGTAGATGGCGAGGGTTATTTTAGCTAGGGGGAGTGAAAATTGTAAAACAAGCACTATTCAGCCTAGGTGGGCAATGGAGGAGTAGGCTATCACCTTGCGGAGCTGGGTTTGGTTCAGGCCTCCTCAGCCGCCGACAAGGGCTGAGGCTAAGCCAAGGGTGGTGATTAAGAAGGGGTGGAGAGGGTAGATTTGGAATAGTAGTGCGAATGGTGCAAGTTTTTGTCAGGTTGATAGAATGAGTCCTGTAGTAAAGTCTAAGCCCTGAAGTACTTCTGGAAGCCATGTGTGAAATGGGGCAAGACCGATTTTGAGGGCTAAAGCGCAGGTGAGTATTGTGGTTGCTACAGGACTAAGGTCTTGTTGAATTTCCCATTGCCCAGTTAGTCACGCATTGGTGAAGGCTGCGAATAAAAGTACTGCTGCTGCTGCAGCTTGTGCTAGAAAATATTTAGTGGTGGCTTCGACTGCTCGGGGGTGGTGGTGTTGGGCTATTAGGGGAATGAAGGCGAGAGTATTTATTTCAATTCCCATTCATGCAAGTAATCAATGGGAGCTTGCAAATGTCAATGTTGTGCCTAGGCCTAATCCAAATATTAGGGTAAACAAAATGTAAGGGCTCATTAGTAAAGGAGGGATTTTAACCTACATGTTTGGGGTATGGGCCCAAAAGCTTATTTAGCTGACTTTACTAGGAAGTGGTGTAGTGGAAGCACTAAGAGTTTTGATCTCTTCAGGCGGGGTTCAAGTCCCCTCTTTCTAAGGAGCTGGGGGGAGTTTAACCCCCATTATTTACTCTATCAAAGTAACCCTTTGTTTCAGGCACGGCCCCATTAAAGTAAGGGGGGAATTCCAGCCAATGCAGTGGGCAGGGCTAGGTGTCAAATAATCAGTGCTAGTGTAAGGGGCAGAAAGCTTTTTCAGACAAGGTGCATAAGTTGGTCGTAACGGAATCGAGGGTATGAAGCTCGGACTCACAGGAAGGCGATTGCAAGTAAGGCAACTTTAGCCATTATGGTTGTAGCGCCTTGAATTGGGAGAGCCGGGATATGGTGGGCACCTAAAAAAAGAATAACAGATAGGGTGTTTATAAGCAAGATATTGGCGTACTCCGCTAGAAAAAATAATGCGAAGGGTCCCCCTCCGTACTCTACGTTAAAGCCCGAGACTAGCTCAGATTCGCCCTCTGTTAGATCAAAGGGAGCTCGGTTGGTCTCGGCTAGGGTGGATACATACCATATTGCAGCTAAGGGCCAAGCGGGTATGATAAATCAGACAGCTTCTTGAGAGGTGCTAAAGGTTTTAAGGGTAAAGCCTCCTGCAAAGATAATAGTTGCTAGCAGGATTAGTCCGAGGCTTACTTCGTATGAGATAGTCTGAGCGACAGCTCGGAGTGATCCAATTAGTGCATACTTTGAGTTTGATGCTCAGCCTGAGCCAAGGATTGAATATACTGCTAGGCTTGACACGGCTAGAACAAAAAGTATGCCAAGGTTTAGATTAATAAACGGATGTGGAAGGGGCATAGGGGCCCACAGGATGAGAGCAAGGGAGAGGGCTAGAATGGGGGCAAGTAAGAAGAGGATTGGGGAGGCTGGGGAGGGCCGTAATGGTTCTTTAATGAAAAGTTTTAACCCGTCGGCAATTGGCTGTAATAGTCCGTGTGGGCCTACAATGTTTGGGCCTTTTCGTAATTGTATGAAGCCTAGAACTTTTCGTTCAAGCAGGGTGAGGAAGGCAACGGCGAGTAGGACGAAGACGACAAAGGTTAGGGGGTTAATAAGTGTGGCTATAACGAGCTGGGCCATGAGTTGGGGAGGGGATTTGAACCCCTGTGTAAAGGGCTTAGGCCTTTTGCATTAGCCGGGCTCTGCCACCCCAACAAACCTTTATCTAAGGCATTTGGGTGTATGCGCCCTTGTCTAGTTTAGTTGCCTGCACTAGATGGGGGAGGGGCGTACTTTAAGTAGAGGCCCTCTTTTTTCGGTCCTTGCGTACTAGAAAAAAGCATGTTATAGATAGAAACTGACCTGGATTGCTCCGGTCTGAACTCAGATCACGTAGGACTTTAATCGTTGAACAAACGAACCCTTAATAGCGGCTACACCATTAGGATGTCCTGATCCAACATCGAGGTCGTAAACCCCCTTGGCGATAAGGTCTCTAAAAGGGGATTGCGCTGTTATCCCTGGGGTAACTCGGTCCGTTGATCGGCTTAGCCGGATCATTGTTGGTCGGATATTCCGTTAATTAGAGCGGTTGCTCTTAGTTGTAAGAATAGTATTCTCGTTCCACGTGGGGGTTTTTTATTTCCCCGCGGTCGCCCCAACCAAAAACATTAGTAAGGGTCCATTTTGTTTCATTATCAGTTAGTTGAGTGCTTGACATGGGCTTTTCTAGTGTTTAAAGCTCCACAGGGTCTTCTCGTCTTATAGCGGGATCCCCGCTTCTTCACGGGGAGATCAATTTCATTGACTGGGGAGGGGAGACAGTTAAGCCCTCGTCATGCCATTCATACAGGTCTTTATTTAAAAGACAAGTGATTGCGCTACCTTTGCACGGTCAAAATACCGCAGCCGTTAAACTCTTAGAGTCACAGGGCAGGCGGGACCTCTTATATTGGTTGATGCAAGAGGCGATGTTTTTGGTAAACAGGCGGGGCTGATGCGTATATTTGCCGAGTTCCTTCCTTTCCTTTTAGTCTTTCCTTTAAAACACTCCAGTGTAGGGGTAACGGTTTATAGTTTAAGATTTTTCTAGTTATCTGTACTTATTTAAATACCCTCTGGTTTTGGGGCCGTTAATATTCGGTGGGGGTTCGGTCCGACATACACTTGTGTTAGGAGAAAGGGCGGGCCCTTCTTATTACTCATATTAGCATTGTCTTTTCCATGTAAGCATGGAAGGGCCTGGTAAAGTTAGGGGAATAAGTTTGGGTTATCGACATAAATAGTTTATTTTACATTTGAGCTTTAACGCTTTCTACAGGGATGGCTGCTCTTAGGCCCACCTTAATGTATAACTTTGTGTAAAATGATCTTTATCCGCCTTAACAAGGTTGTGTCCTTAATCAAAGGGGCTGTACCCCCTTTGACTAACTCCTCTGGCTTCTCTTGGGTCGAAAGGGTGTGTTTCGTTGGGAGAGGAGAATCCCGAGGGCTGAACTTCTATTCATTTCCCAGGCAACCAGCTATAACTAGGCTCGGTAGGTTTGTCACCACTACTCAAAGCTCATCCCACTCTATTGCCACAGAGACGGGTTTGCCCTAATATATAGGCTGTCTTGGAGTAGCTCGTCTAGTTTCGGGGTTACAAACTGAAGGGCTCTTTGCTTGAACTTGACTGGCTAAATCATGATACAAAAGGTACGAGGCTAGAGCTCTGCTTCATTATTACTTTGCTGGGTTGTTTCACTTCTCTTTCAGCTTTCCCTTGCGGTACTTTCTTTATTGCTCAATGGGCTCCTATTCTGTCTCCCGTACTAGGGCGGAAAAATGATTTGAGAGTTTGGGGTAGTGTGTGAGGGGTTATTACTAATTTATTGTTGGTTTTGGGAAGAGAGGCTAGCTTTAAGGTTTCAGGACAACCCGATTTGCACGGGTGATATCTCGGTGTAAGGGAGGTGCTTTAGCTATCTTGGCTATGTCCTGGTTTTTCCAAGCGCACCTTCCGGTACACTTACCATGTTACGACTTGCCTCCCCTATTGCTTTTATACTTTTCTTAATTAGTGAGTTGTTTTAAGCGTGGGGAGAGTGACGGGCGGTGTGTGCGCGCTTCAGGGCCAGTTTCAGCTTAACGCTCTATTTTTTGCTTACTGCTAAATCCTCCTTCGTACACATGTTTCAATATGTAGTCCGTGTTCCCTGTTTTAGGGAATGTAGCCCATTTCATCCCCTTCCATACGCTACACCTCGACCTGACGTTTTGGGGTGTGCCAATTTTGCTCACTGTTGAACTTTCAAGAGGTAAGCTGACGACGGCGGTATATAGGCGGAAATGACAAGAAAGGGTGAGGTTGAACGGGGGTTGTCGGTTCTAGAACAGGCTCCTCTAGGTGGGTCTAAAGCACCGCCAAGTCCTTTGGGTTTTAAGCAGCGCTCGTAGTCCCCGGGCGGATGTTGTGTGTATGTTTTTATCATTGTTTAGGTCTAGGCATAGTGGGGTATCTAATCCCAGTTTGTTTCCTAGATTTCGTGGGGTCAGTAAGTATAAAGTCACTTTCGTAGTTGGACTTCTTATGTTCGGGAGCGTATAACAGCCTTGGACATATTCGACTTTACTCTAAGCAAGTCTTAACCACGCTTTACGCCGGAATCCTTCAATTTGAGCCTCTCGTATAACCGCGGTGGCTGGCACGAGTTTAACCGGCCCTAGAAACCTTAACTGAGTCAAGCTTTCACTTATTGCTCAATGTTTATCACTGCTGAAAACCCTTGGGGGTGTGGCTAATTAGCAAGGCGTCATGGGCTAAATACAGTTGTGCCTGATGCCTGCTCCTTGTACCCGTGCGGGGTACGGTAGGGCATTTTCACTGGGTTGCGGATGCTTGCATGTGTAAATTAGGTTGAAACTGATGGTAAAGTCAGGACCAAACTTTTGTGCTTGTGGGGCTTTTTACGGCCCGTCTTAACGTCTTCAGCGTTATGCTTTAATTAAGCTACACTTGC